GAAGAAATAGGATTTTAGGGATAAGGAATAAATTAAACAAACAAACCATGGATAAATCCAAGCGACCTTTTCTTAAATTCAAGCGATCTTTTCGTAGGCGTTTGCCCCCGATTCAATCGGGGGATCGAATTGATTATAGAAACATGAGTTTAATTAGTCGATTTATTAGTGAACAAGGAAAAATATTATCAAGACGTGTGAATAGATTGACCTTGAAACAACAACGATTAATTACTCTTGCTATAAAACAAGCTCGTATTTTATCTTTGTTACCTTTTCTCAATAATGAGAAACAATTTGAAAGAACCGAGTCGACCGCTAGAACTACTGGTTTTAAAGCCCGAAATAAATAGGCTTACTTTTTCTTCACTTGAATCATAATTACAAGAATCTAGATTTGAGTGAATCTAGATTTGAGTGAATCTAGATTTGAGTATCGTGTCGTAAGAAAAAATGAATCGGAAAAAAAGAAATCTGTTTTTATTGAATTGAACGTGTTCATTCATTTTGACTACTTTAGTATATTTTCTCATACTAATTTCTACTCTACCTTCCCGGAGTTCATTCTCCGGGTAACTCCATTTAAATTATTCTGGTGGATTCTTTCCAATCTACTTCCTTTATGATTTCGTTCGAAATCATATAAAGACAATTCCTATTTGATATAGCTATTTGTGCAAGTATTTTACGGTTAAGAAGCAACTGTCTCTTGTACAGATCGTGTATTAATCTACTATAACTATAGGATACTCCCCTTTCGCGAATTACTGCGTTTATCCTAGTGATCCACAAACGACGAAAATCTCTCTTTTTCCTATCCCTATCCCGATGAGCCGAAACTAAAGCTCTTATTTTCTGTTGAGTAATAGTTCTAGTAAGCCTTGAATGAGCCCCTCGAAAGCTTGATGCAAATAAACGAATTTTTGTTCTACGTCTCCGAGCTATATATCCCCGTTTAATTCTGGTCATTGAATAAATGAAACTTTGACGAATAACTAATTGATTGCCTTTCTTTCAGTTATTCTTTTCCCCCTTCCTAGTCTATTAATAACAAAACGAATTTTTCCAATGTATAAAATCAAAATTCCAATGGCTTTGGCTACTCTAACCTTCCCGACCACGATTTTTTTTTTAGGTATTTCACTGCGAAATAAGACAGAACTAAGAAATTGTATTTTCCTAGGTATCAAAAATATAGTAAATAAAAGAAATAAAAAAAGAAATAGTGGGTTCCTTCGTTTCTATGGTTACTTCTTAAACGGTGAGGTCTTCTCTATACACCGGAGCCTTTACTTTATACTTTAATTTACTATTTAATCAACTAATTGATGTTATTGGGAACTTGTATAGTTCACACGCTTTGGCTCTACCCATGAATTATCCAGTAATAGGTCTTTCACAATCAGATCTACCTATACAGTAACGGTATTTAATTATGAAAGTTTGCTGGGTAGCTGACCCTCTTAGTCCGTTTAAATAAGATTTCCTCCGCTTAATGGATAACCATTTGTTACCAATGGAGAATTTCTTATCATCTTAAATTCAGGTGATTGGATTTACACCAACGGAAACCATAAACTTCATACACAATAGAGGGATATGGTAGAGTTTTTTTTTTTAATAATGGATGGAGTTCCTTTTTCCATCCTATCCCATTCACCGGTACTGATCATTGATACTGTAAAAGTAGTTTTCTTGCTTTTGTGCCAGCTCATGATCTAAACGAGTCGCACATACACCCTAGTACATGTTCCTCGACGCTGAGGGCACCCCCGAAGAGCGGGGGATTTCGTGACATTTCTGATTGGCTGTCTTGTATTTCTAATAAGTTGTTTAATAGTTGGCATGTTGAATCGTATACATAATATGATGGGTTGGTTTAGATTGATCCTAACCGAATGATGGTGAATTACTTCTATTTAATAGAATATTCAATTCGAAGATAAAATCTCAAATCACAGATTTGCGCGAAATCCATGTTATTTTCCTTGAACCGCTACAAAATCAACAATTCCATAAGCTTGGGCTTCTGTTGCTGACATAAAAATATCTCTTTCCATATCTTCGTGTACAACCCAGAAGGGTTTGCCCGTTCTTTCTGCATAAACCCTTGTGAGGGTTTCACGCAGTTTCATCAGTTCTACCGCTTCCATGACAAATTCGCCTACTTGTGCCATATAAAAAGCACTATAAGGTTCATGTATCATTACCCTGATGATATAACAAAATAAAAGCTTCCCCTATCTCGCATGATAAAGCAAAGAGAAAAGAAAGATAAAGAATAGAAAAAAGATAGAATTGAACAACCGTACAGGCATCTTTTGTGCATACGGCTCTACAAGAAAATTGACCCCCCTCCTTTCTATTGAAGAAAGAGAAAATAGAATCTATCAGACTCAGATGGGTAAATAATCAAATTGCCATCCTTCCTTTCGGAGGAGTTCAAAAATACTATGATGGCTCCGTTGCTTTATATGTTTATTTTTTCTTTTTTTTGTCT